ATATCTTAATTGAATTATATGTAATGATCAATAAATTAAGTTGAATTCTATATCTACACATACCAAAAACATAGAAAAATCCGAATACCAATCTAATCGATTCTATAGATCTTTGGGCTAGAGTTGACAAACAAACAAAACCAGCAATATACTTTATTAGTATCGCATAGAAATCTAAATGGGGCGTGGCCAAGTGGTAAGGCAACGGGTTTTGGTCCCGCTATTCGGAGGTTCGAATCCTTCCGTCCCAGAACATATATATTCTCTGACAATATAGATTGCTTTTTTAACAATGTTCTGTTTAAAATCGAAATGTTAGCTGGGATGTGATTGTTGTTTCTGATTTTTTTCTTCGATGAATCGTTTTTTTTTTCAAAAACTGAATCGAGATACGAAAGAATCCATATTCCCTATCTCATATTCTCTACCCCCTAAATTAGCCTAATTAGATTCAATTTTATTTTTTGTAGATTTCTTTACTTTTCGCCAAGAGGGGGTTTTTGGTACTAATTCAATTCACTAAGTCTCTTAATTCTTAATCAATGAGGTAGGCTAAAATAGAAAAAAAGGAGCAAAAACTAGACTTAATCTGGGCTTGTTTGGCTTTGTGCCCAAACAGCTCGCATTTCGTAAAAATAAAAAAGACTAGGACATCCCCTTCTTTTGATTTATGCTGCATCAGTCCCATAGAATGGGGTAGATAGGAGTTAATCAGTGATGGGAAGGCGTTCATTTCAATATCTATAAACGGTGACAATTGCTCAGTCTATTTGATCGAATTGATAGATACTAAACCCTCCCCATTCTTTGGATTTTATCAATCAGATGAAAAAAAAAAAAATACTTATCTTTTTTCCTAAGATGATCAAAAGTTATTTTTAACTATCAAATTTTCTTGGAATAATGATGTCGAGAGGGGAACTTTCGAAATTGATTCGAAATTTCGAAAGAGAAATAGTTTAAATAATTCCTTAGAAGCTGAATCTTTCTCTCCTATTAAGTCACGTGAAGATGCAGAATCAAAAAGAATTCGTTTATTCGTCTTATTTTATTTATATAAATAAATTATTTATTATATATATTTATTAATTAATATTATAATGTTAGACAATTTTATATTAGCGATGGGGTCTTACTAAGACTTCTTCAGAAAAATATTTATCCACCTATATCTATAGTATTATTTATATCTATATACTATAGATATAGAAGATATAGAAAATACTTTAGATTATGATGTTTATACATCAGCCCAACCAATGACTATTCATGATTCCATAATTGAATCAATTCCATACCGGTTCTTAGAGGAATGTTATGGTAAAACTTCGTTTGAAACGATGTGGTAGAAAGCAACGTGCGACTTGAAGGACACGATCCGTTGTGGATTTGTACATCCACCATTTTTTGTAGTAATGAAGGTGCTCTTAGCTCGACATCATTGGTTCTGTTTCACTAGAACCCCTCGTTTTTTGTTGTCTTGGAATGTAAATAGTCCATGATGGAGCTCGAGTAGAAAGTATTAATTTATTTCTCGGGGCAAGGGTCTAGGGTTAATGCCAATCAATAAAAAAATTGAAACAACTTCGTAAATATATCTTAGGTATGGAAATCGAAAGAATCCAATTCGAGCAAGTTTAAAATGAAAAAATTTATTGGAATTGATCAAACTTTTTCGATCCAAAGTGTTTCACGAGGGAATCCATCATCTTGTAGGATTCTTTCATAAAAATCGCAAAAAGGGTATGTTGCTGCCATTTTGAAAGGATTAAAAAGCACCGAAGTAATGTCTAAACCCAATGATTTAAAATAAAACAAAGATAAAGGATCCCAGAACAAGGAAACACCTTTTTAATTGTCTTAATAACTGGATCAGACTGAAGAATCCGATTTTAAACGAGACAAACCAAAAAGGAGGAAAGACCGCTCAATAAATGAAAGTGCCGAAAGATTTTCCTTTGAACTGTTTGAAAGTTATCCAACTTGAGTTATGAGAGTATGAATGGTTTCTTTTTCATTTTAAGGAAGAACGAAGAAAAAAAGACTTAGATCTTTAATTGCTTTGATCATTTTATGGATCCAGTTGTCATTTCTTAGATAGAATTCCATACAGAGACAAAACTTCGAATCAATCATTTTTCTCGAGCCGTACGAGGAGAAAGCTTCCTATACGTTTCTAGGGGGGGTGTTGTTCATCTACATCTATCCCAATGAGCCGTCTATCGAATCGTTGCAATTGATGTTCGATCCCGAAGAGAAGGAAAAGATCTTCAGAAAGTGGGTTTTTATGATCCGATAAAGAATCAAACTTATTTAAATGTTCCGGCTATTTTATATTTCCTTGAAAAAGGGGCTCAACCTACAGAAACTGTTCAGGATATTTTAAAGAAGGCAGAGGTTTTTAAGGAACTTCGTCTTAATCAACCGAAATTCAATTAAGGAAATAAATTAAGGAAATACAAAAAAGGGGGTAGTGATTTGTATATAACTTTGTATGACT